CACTCCTGTGACTCTGGGGGAACTACTGGTACTCTTATCCGTTACGCCCTTACGACTCTTGGAAGTCTGCTTTGCTATCTTGGCTAGAAAAAGTTTGCTTGAAAACTCACTTGCGCTTACTTACTTCATTGCCCCTCCGAAAAGGGATATCCCGATTGCCTACTTGATTGCTTCCTAAACAGGATGTGCATTTCTCCTACTCACGACGATGAAGGGATTCGGCAGCGGTAGTTACAGGATCATCGTATAGCTATGAAAAGCATCTAGGAAGAAAGGACCGAGCTGATTCTATAGCTGCCTATTCTGTAACAGCTGATTCTAGCACAACTTATTCTTCTAAACTTGAAAACACCCTATTTTTCCTCAAAGAGTAAGCTGCACCCTATTCCTATTCTTGCAAAGAAAGAGCTTAGACTCCCCCTGCTACTAGCACTAGCCCTACTACTAGGGAGGGGCGGGTAAGGCAAAAAGCACAGGAAAGATCCGGCGCAGCTTCTTACCCCCTTATTTCTATTCCTTCGCCTCTTCCCGAGAACCTGAAACGGATTCGTGAACAACTGAAGCTTCTGCTTCCTCCCCGATGGTCCGGGCATTCACTCGCGTCTACGATTGTTGGGTCTTCATTCCTTCTTCCTTTCCTTGCTTCTTAACTACTCCAGTCTCTCTTAGCCCAGTCCTGAAACGGTAACTAGAGTTCTAGCATGAACTGGCTATCTTTCAAGACATGGTTGAAGAAAAGGCCAGCTACCCTGACTCCAACGGCGCCTACTCCTTCGCGAAAGCAGGGGATTCGGTCACAGGCTTCTCTAAGAGGATTCGTTATGAGAGAAAGAGAACTGCTCCTTCTTCTTGTCTTAGACAATCTCTCTGTCAACAAAAGCCATTTTGGTCACATTCATTCAACCCTCAACCCCCGGGATCCTACCTTCTTTCTTTTCGTGTAGTGGGACTCCTTCTTCGTCAGTCAGAGACAGCAGCAGATAAGACAAGAGCGACAATCGCTAATGGTTCTGTTATACGAAACTTTCTTTACCCCGGGTATTTCTTCTCATTAGATCTCCTCTTTCTCCGATCTATCTCTGAGGAAGACTGGAGAATCCTGGTATTCCTTTCTTATTTTCCTTATTTTCTTTCTTCTTTGAAGACTTCCTGCTGTAGGGTAGGATTCTACTTTTATTCAAGAGATGGAACCCCCAGAAGGAAATTGGATAGGGCCAGCTACCCCTCTTTCTTTCCTTCGCCTAGGGGCTAGCTAAAGGGTAAGGCCTACTCTTTCTTTTCTTTCTATCCGCCTTGCCTCCGCCCAGCACAAGGATGGAACTAGTATAACTATCAAAGGCAGGATTTCTTGAATAATGGTTCCCTCGCATCTGGATTGTGAAACTAAACTCCAGTACTCAAGAAAGGACTGGATCGGGGAATTCCCCAACCCCGGATCTCATAAGCTAAAAGCCCAATAGTGAAGATCCTTAGACCAACGGTTCCATTCTTCTTGGTGGCTGCTCACGGGGCTTTCCCCTTGCTTAATTGGAAGGTTGTGCTCGACTAACTTCTCGCTTTCCTTCTTAAATGAATGGGCTTGTCAAGCTTTCGTCTCAATTCATATCTAGATTGAATTGAGACTTTTCTCTCCTACCAAAGCTGGTAGCCTCACCTTCTTCCTCTTATCTTATTCTATTTCATTTCGACAGGAAAAGCCGGGAGAATATGAGAAAGAAGAAAAGGAAGAAGTGAGACTCTAACCAGAAAAATAAGAAAAGGAAGAAGTGAGACTCTAACCAGAAAAATAAGAAATATGAGAAAGAAGAGAAAAGAGCCTCTTTCTTTACTTTAGTCAGTGAGTGAATCATGAAAGCGGCGGGCCCAATGAACTCTCCAATCGTGCACCGAAATGGAGCCGGAGAGTCGGTAACTGTCAGATCGCCTACGATCCTATCTGACTAGAGTGAATGGGATATTGGACTATGCTTGGAGGGGCAAATCATGCTAGCAATATGTTTAACACATTTAATTCGTACTCGTCATTGATGTCACGGCCGGGAATCGAACCTGTGCGCCGCTCACTGCCTTTCCTACTAATCTAAGAGTTCAGTTTCAGACCGACAGGTTCTATCTAATTGCAGAACGTAGATAAAGAGAAGAGGAATCCAATTCCCTTTCCTTCTTTCTTGTCTATGGCACCCATCTGGCAAGGCCTAGCCGACCCGACATAATGTCATATACGAACAAGAACCATCCCGGTGGAGTTCTCGTATGGTACGAGAATACACCACTTGAAGCGGCCGAACGATTTCCAGCTTTTCCCTGGTCCGAGTGGCCCATATCAGCGCTCTACTTCTCCAATTTGACCTCGACCTCCGCCTTCGCCGGTTGACTGTCAGGCCTTTCGATCCCGAGACCCAGCCTACCAAGGGGCAGGGGTGGGCAGCGGTTGGGTTCCGACGGACATGGCTGTCCGACGGACTGCGACCCGAGCGTACCTCCGCGCTGAGTTATGGGGTCCTGACACACCTTGAATCGAGGAGCAGCTCCCGAATTGAATGAAGGCTTGCTGACGGTGAGTTCCCGCACCGTGACCTATGTGTTCGCCGCGGCATCGAGCAGCGACTAGGAGCGAATCCCTAGCTTGCTTCCTGGTCCCCGACTTATGAAGCATGTAGTGCCCGCCAAGCACTTAATCGGCGAGTCACATTTCAGGAATGGGATATTGTTCAGTGCCAGCTCATTAGCAAGCCCGTGACCGTATCTCCATAGCCTGGTCACGTGCGACCCGGTGATGATATCGCTCTTCTAGTGGTCCGATTGGTCAGACAGAGGCCCCCCTCCGTCGTCTTCCATCGTTCCTCCACTGGCACGAAGCCCGGGGACGTGGAGATTGCTCTACAGGCAGTAACAATCGGTTGGTACACTACAGACCCGGCATTAGCTTAGTAGGTCCCGCTCACGACCTGACGCCTTGGGACGTCCTCGAACGATGGATTGAAACAGGCCCGCTTATACCCGTACCGAGGTGAGATTCGGTTTGATTCCCGTTATACGCGATGTGACTCTTGTCCCCATGCCCGGGCATCACGAAGGAAGGGCTGCTGGATTCCACTTTTGATCAATAGGAAGAGGAGGAAAAAAAAAGCTTATGATGAGCATCTATTTGAGTCGATCATTTCCAAGATCTAATTCCAGTTTTTTTTTATGTAGTGGAAACGCCTTACAATCTGAAGTTTTACGCTTAAGGGAAGAAATGTTCTTGGTAAATGCAGGACTTGGGACCCCCAGAATTTGTATGCAAGATGAGCTTACAGGAGTGCCAATCAACCGAGCCACCAGGTTCACGAATAAAGTGGGATTCCTGGCCGGTGAATCACTGATCAAAGAGCGAGCAGCCACCTGGTTTAAGGATTTGGTGGGATCTACAGATGTAGTGGCCGGTGAACCGCTTCTTCTTCTTCCACGAAAATTCAGACAAAACCGAGCTTGGATGGAACTGAACAAGATTTGGCGAACGAAGAAAAAGAAAAAGGTCAAAGGCTTTATTTTAAAGAAAAAGGTCAAAGTCAAAGGCTTAAAAAGAAAAAGAGGTTATTTAGTACAAGTAGCCATCGCAGGTTTCATTACTTTTTGTAGACGAAATAAAATAAGGAAAAAGATATTGAATGATCGATTCACATTCACCATTAAGAGCATAAAAAGCAAAAGGACGAAGATTGTGTTGAAAAGCGGAAGATCAAACATTGATGAGCGTGACAAAAAAAAAAGTAAACAATTGAATTGGATTCGTTGGAGGGTACCAACAAAATGGAGTGCTAACTCCCATTTCTTATTGAATTAATTAATCAACAACATTGCGAAAGCTCATGGGGGTGTATCCGTATTTTGCGGAGTAGGTGAACGTACTCGTGAAGGAAACGATCTTTACATGGAAATGAAAGAATCTGGAGTAATTAATGAAGAAAATATTGCAGAATCTAAAGTGGCTCTAGTCTATGGTCAGATGAACGAACCACCGGGAGCTCGTATGAGAGTTGGTTTGACTGCCCGCGGAATATTTCCGAGATGTTAATGAACAAGACGTACTTCTATTTATCGACAATATCTTCCGTTTCGTCCAAGCAGGATCCGAAGTATCCGCCTTATTGGGTTTCAGCCCTCTGCTGTGGGTTATCAACCCACCCTTAGTACCGAAATGGGTTCTTTACAAGAAAGAATTACTTCTACCAGGTCCATAACTTCTATTCAAGCAGTTTATGTACCTGCGGACGATTTAACCGACCCTGCTCCTGCCACGACATTTGCGCATTTAGATGCTACTACTGTACTATCAAGAGGATTAGCTGCTAAAGGTATCTATACAGCAGTCGACCCTTTAGATTCAACATCAACTATGCTCCAACCTCAGATCGTTGGCGAGGAACATTATGAAACTGCGCAAAGAGTTAAGCAAACTTTACAACGTTACAAAGAACTTCAAGACATTATAGCTATCCGGACGAATTATCCGAAGAGGATCGCTTAACTGTAGCAAGAGCACAAAAATGGAGCGTTTCTTATCACAACCCTTTTTAGTAGCCGAAGTATTTACCGGTTCTCCGGGAAAATATGTCGGTCTAGCAGAAACAATTAGAGGGTTTAAATTGATCCTTTCCGGAGAATTAGATAGTCTTCCTGAACAAGCCTTTTATTTGATTTGGTAGGTAACATTGATGAAGCTACTGCGAAGGCTACGAACTTAGAAATGGAGAACAACTTGAAGAAATGATCTTAAGTCTTTGTGTATTGACCCCGAATCGAATTGTTTGGGATTCAGAAGTGAAAGAAATCATTTTATCTACTAATAGTGGGCAAATTGGTGTATTACCTAATCACGCGCCTATTGCCACAGCCGTTGATATCGGTATTTTGAGAATACGCCTTAATGACCAATGGTTAACGATGGCTCTGATGGGCGGTTTTGCTAGAATAGGCAATAATGAGGTTACTGTTTTAGTAAATGATGCGGAGAAGGGGAGTGACATTGATCCACAAGAAGCTCAGCAAACTCTTGAAATAGCAGAAGCTAACTTGAGGAAAGCGGAAGGCAAGAGACAAATAATCGAGGCAAATCTAGCTCTCAGACGAGCTAGAGCACGAGTAGAGGCTATCAATGTGATTTCGTAACTATAACCAGTTGGCGGTGCGCCCGAATAATCAAAAAAAAACTTCTGTATAAACAGAACTTCTGTTTATACACCTTATTTTTTGATTCTTATTCTGCCAATTGAATAGAATCATAAATGGAATCGGATTCTATCTAATACAACGAAAAATTTTTAAATTCAAAAATGAAATAGAATGGGATCAAAAATCAATAAAATTAAGGCGGATAGAAAAACTTATTAGATACCATGGATTCGGATATTAAATAAGTTATACCTACTATTGGATTTGAACCAATGACTCCCGCCGTATGAAAGCAATACTCTAACCACTGAGTTAAGTAGGTCATTTAGAATCAAAAAGAGAAAGAAATGGAACCCGTCACATCGATCGATTATAAATGTAATATTCTTTATAAGCAATACCGATCAAAGAGATAAAAGAAATCGGATGGTGGATCATGTAATATTCATCTTGACAAGAAATTCATTATCGACATGATAAAATAGATATCACAAGCAAAAGGGCTATAGCTCAGTTAGGTAGAGCACCTCGTTTACACGCGCGCCGATGTTTTTTCAGAGGAGTACATTATGGAATCAAAAAACTTATTGAGAAGTTGATGTCTTACTCCATGACTTTTAGGGAACAAGAGAACAATAGCCTGACAAAAGATTCGGTCCAATTTAGGTGCCCTTTTAGATTTTAGGCAACCAATAGAACCCATTATTTATTTAAGATTTTTATAAGGGGAATACTCACTCTATTCAATGCTAGGCATAATGAGTATAAAGACCTCAAAAAATTCTTTTTTCGTCCTATCTTATGAACTTTAAGGTGTATGAAGTTTCATATTGGATTATTTAAGTAAAAGGGGGGCGATGGAGACTTCATTTAACTTAGGTTGATCTAAGCCAAAAGCAAACCTACGTCAGGATAACCTTCTTTGAAACACTTCGGTAGTGCTCTCAGATCGGAATCCAAATAAGAAATCAGAGCACATGGAGCCATCTTCTTATCTTCCTGTCAAGAGAATTATGGTAGACTAACTGATTCTTTATATCAGTTAATGAAAGAGCCCAATGCAAAAAAATGCATGTTGGGTCTTTGAAACAGTTCGAATCATTTTGATAATAATCAGTTTGATCTGTTTTACCGAGAAGGTCTACGGTTCGAGTCCGTATAGCCCTAAAAAAAAAAGGAATAAAATAAGAATAGTTGGCCAAGAGCCCTTGTAATTGTCACTAGTTGTCTTCTCTCTATCTTGTTACTGGTCTCCGGTCACTCAACTAATCTACTTGACAAGTCTTGCCTGGTCTCGACACCCGGGTCAGCCTATTTTATAGCCTGGTCGTATCTTGGGTCCATTCCTTTACCTTCACCTCCGGCTAAGAATTTCATTGCCGGTGGATAAATCTGTTTCAGAACGTGAACGATCTCAAGCTTCTAGTTTCAAATAAGCTATAAGCCTTTTTACCCGTCATAGGCCGATCTGCTCCTACCGCTTCCCGATGACTTAACCGATGACGGGCCAGTATAAAGAACCTCTCTCGAACTTAGAATACTGTCCTAGTGCGGAGGACCTCGCTAATATAATACACCCGGGAACTCTCGTAAGGATAGCCGGAATCCACCACTAGCCTTCCCGCCCTATCTATAGTAAGGGGGCTTCACATTTTGACTCTCCAATCGTATTTCCGTCCCGGCCCTCAATTGTCACTTCGAAAAGGAAAACGGTTTTTTATATTTTTATGGATTTTTGCGATAGTTCCTTCTTCAGCGAGCTTGGGATTGGCTATTGCGGTTCCTCCATCCCTTGAGGGGATCTGTCTTTTGAACTTAAGTAACCCGCCTTTCCGGGCGTACTCAAGTGACTATTTATTGTTCCTGGGGAATCCATAAGTATCCCTTTCTTTAGTAAGGGCAAGCATTCGTCATAGAAAGCAATAACAGGAGAAGGAGTTACACGATCTAAACACTATAGTACGAGTCTCGTGCAGGTACATACTAATTCATTTATCACATTGTCATTCATTCTTTCAGCGGGGGTTGCTAATGCTAATACCAGAGGAGAGCCCAGCGACGATAGGTGATATCAGTGACCAAACCGGACCGGGACTGGGGAGTACGGGCGGGCTTCCTTCCTTTCGAGCGGGGTGGCTTGAGTGCGTGGTCAATAAAGAAAACCTTCCATACTACGGTTACGGTATGGATATCTAACTTGAGTGACAAAAGACAACGAATGCTTGCTTGCGAGTTCCCTTTCCCTATCACGTAAGGCTGGCTTCCCTACCGAATGCTTTCTTTCCCGAAAAATGGACATTTCCTTCTTTCCTGGTGCAGGTTCGGATGGACTAAGAGTTCCGGTAGCGGGCTTGACCAGAGTAGATTCAAAGAGAAGAACCTATTCGATAACAGCCGATTTTTGAACAATTTGAACAAAGTAAAAAGATTCCTAAAAGTAGTTCCTGACTCAAATCAGTCAACTACGGGCGGTAAAAGAGCTGGTAGTGAATCTTCGGCGCAAGCTGTAGGAGTAGGACGTAGCACATGCCATGATAGTGCTGGTTTGGGGAACTCTCTCCTGGGGAATGGGTCCTCTGCGGTTGCCAATTGATGATTTTTAAAGCCTTAATAACCCCCGAAACAAAGAGAACAGAGTGAAAGACTTGTCCTGAATAAAGCATTGACTCACATCACAGCCTTGTTGGTGATGGAACGGGCTAAACCCGCCTGGAGCATGGGGTCCAGCCAATAGACAGACCTACCTATTAGGGTTAGGTGTTCTGGCGACGCATATGAGATGCGAAGTCCTGAGTGGAATGCATACGGGGGTTGGACCTAAACTCATGGCTTTTAGGATCTACTTCTGGGATTCAAGTGGCTTTTCATGCCCGATACAAGGGGGAGTGGACTAGGCCAGAGTTCTAAGAGAAGAAGAGAAGGAGAATGGGGAAGGTGCTCCGTATTGCATTTGTTCAGGTTAGGTCAAGGACTCAGCCACCCTACTCATAGTAGTATTGAAGCTCATAACTCCTCTATGGGCACCATAATGCTTGACGGACACCATAGACTACGACCAATGCACTACGGGCAAACAAGGAAACCAGGCAGAAGGGTATAGCGTATTCATCCTAGGTCATGGAAGAAGGGAGGCAACTCATCCAAAATATAAGACACTGGGGACTTTTATTTTAGGGGGCCTGGTAGCCATGATAGGGATCAGGGCAATAGCTTTAGGGCTAGGGAACTCTTAATTAGCTTGCTTCCTTTGTGGGTTATGCTAAATATATTTGGCCTTGGGTCACCAATCCACTCTGCTTCCTTCTCTCCTTTCCCTGTAGTCTATATTAGCTAGAGGACCTCCGGGCATCAGGCCTTGCTACTTATCCTAATGCACCCGTGTTCCTCGAATGGATCTCTTAGTTGTTGAGAGGGTTGCCCAAAAGCAGTATATAAGGCATACCCAGTAAAACTTACAAGTAAACCAGATATAGAGATGGCGACTAGGGTTGCTGTTTCCATTATTATATAATAAAAAAAAGAATTTCCAGACCACAATGGATCTATGATAAGATCATTTATTTACAACGGAATGGTATACAAAGTCAACAGATCTCAGTTAATACAAAAAAGGCTACACAAAGCGTTGAGGGGAGTTCTAGATCTGGTCCAAGACGAACTATTGTAGGGGATTTATTGAAACCATTGAATTCGGAATATGGTAAAGTAGCTCCGGGGTGGGGAACTACTCCTTTGATGGGTGTCGCAATGGCTCTATTTGCGGTATTCCTTTCTATTATTTATTTTTTTATAATGATGGAATTTCAATGAATTAGATTTACAAGAATCACTAAATTCTAGCTTTTCAATACAAAGTGAAGCATTTTGGTCTCGTTTTTTTAGCCCATTTTATGCTATTCTATTTTGGTAGTTCGATCGTGGAATTTCTTTCTGTATTTCTGGAATATGAGTGTGCGACTTGTTATAATGGATCCTATTGATAATACAGAAAATGGGTCTGTCATCTTATGAGATGGTTTTTGACTTCGTCAGATATTTATTCTAGTATCTGGAGCACGGAATATATGAAATAGATTACGAAGTATTAGAGCTATGATTCATACTTAACTTAATATTAAAATCCCGCTTGCTTACCGGACTCAAAAAAATTTCAAAGAGTTAGAAACTCTAAATTGAAAGATTTTTCTTCCTGCTCTTTGTCTATGTTTATTTTGATCAAAGGATAAACCTTTCTTTGGATTTTTAGTCATTATATTTATTCAAAGTGATGATACAAGAGTTCTTACTCAGGGAATCCTTGTACTTAGTTAGTTTGAAGGTTTTATTGAATCATCATGGTTCTAGTATGAATCTGAGGTTTTCAATCAATTTATAGGATCTTAACAAGAAAATTCCTATCATAATCATAAAGAAAACACCAGTAAAGCTGTATTCCATATAAATAAAAATACCATGAAAAAAAATAGGTAAATAGAAGATTCAAGAGGCCTGTAACGATAAACATCAAGAGATAAATGAGCCGACTTGATATTTTGGCATATAACTACAAAGAATAGTTTGCGGATTTTTCTTTTTTCGTATCCGAGAGGATTCTTGAATCATAGGATTAAGAAGTTTCTATTGCACATATCCGTTTCGACTAGTATTTGGGTGTTTCTGTTTGAGCTGTACGAGATGAAATTATCATATACGGTTCTCGGAGGCCCCAGTTTACCTATCTCAATAAAGTCTATGATTGGTTCGAAGAACGTCTTGAGATTCAGACGATTGCAGATGATATAACTAGTAAATACGTTCCTCCTCATGTCAACATATTTTATTGTTTAGGAGGAATTACGCTTACTTG